TGAATCAGAATACAAATAATGAATCAGAGCACATGGAGCCATCTCGTTATCTTCCTGTCAAGAAAAAATATGGTGAACGAGCTGATCTTTCTATCAGTTAATGAAAGAGCCCAATGCAAAAAAAATGCATGTTGGGTCTTTGAAACAGTTCGAATCATTTCGACAATAATCAGTTTGATCTGTTTTACCGAGAAGGTCTACGGTTCGAGTCCGTATAGCCCTACACTTTTTTGTATAGTTTTCATTTCCTAATTAATGCTTGCTTGTGGCTGGCCGGTTGATTGGTCCATAGAAATGGAATCATTCCCACATGCTCACGGAGATCGATCCCTCGGGGCATGAAAATGAAAACAAGAATTTATTCCAATGGATCCAATCGGATCATTTTCAAATCTCGGATAAACAAAGCCATTCTTCTTCATTAATCTTCGTGTGTGAATGACATACGACTTTTTCCTCTTTTCTTGTCCATGATCAAAGATTTAGTGATACACCTTTGCTTTGGTATACCCAAGTCAATTTATGAAGTCAAAATCATAACATGAGCCTGGCTAAAAACTCCAACCTGACCCAACCAAATCAAATCGAATAGTAAGTCACATGGATCTAGTACCTATTCTTGTTCTTGTATTTGTAAGCCGGAGTTTCAAAAACGAAGTTGGCAAGTTTCATTGTAAAATAGGCTTTTCTTCGTATAACCGGCCTGGCAAAACAAGTAGTTATTTTTCTGTTTCTGTACAATACTTATTTTTTTGTATTCCAATTTACTCCAATCCAATTGCTCATCATTCCAATTCTACCGATGCAGACTTTATGCAAGAAGATTAGGGGCCATTTGAACTTGGATGAGTTAGGAATCCCCCAACTCATCACTTTTTGGTGGAACAACAACCCCAGTTTCAGAGATAATGACTTGGTCCTAATCAATGTTTGCGCCCTCTTCTATTTTTATTTTTATGAGTGGGTCTGTCGAATCGTTCGACAACGCGTGATTCCATTCCATTAGAAGTATCTTCTGTAGATCATTTATAATTCATCCGACTCTACCACTGCACTATGCTCCATTGTGTAGGTTTGTTTCAAAAGAAGCCTTTTTATTGTCACGAAGCCTAACCGTTGGTCTTACTAGATATTATTACATTAACAAGTATTTCGAGTCATTCCAAATCAAGATCTTTAGTCCTAGAAATTGGTCCGAAATGGAATGCTCTTTCAAGACTTCGAACTCGAATTAAATAATTCGATTGTTTCTGGGGGGTAAGGTCGGGGTAGTACAGGTCCAAAGTCTCTAATTTGGGTATAGGAACTTATATATAAGGGTTCCTCAGAATTCAACGGATTGAATAAAATCAATTAAGTATAAATCTGGGACAAGGAGAGAGAATCTAATTGGTCGATGCATTCTGTTTCTGTATCCGTATCGAATCAATAGAAGCAATGATCCTCTATCCAGATCTTAATGAAAAGAATACACGAACGCCAACCGAGTAGAATATACCATAACGAGATGGAAATCCCTAGACATTCTACTACATCTGACTACTGACTATATTCTAAATCACTAAGCAAAAAAAAAGAGAAAAAATGAGCCAGACCTCTTCTTTGATTATATTAATTGAATATTTCAATTTTAACATAACATTTATGTTTAATATTTAATTGAATCTTTCTTTTATTCATTTTATTTATGAATATGAATATTATTTCAATTCATATTATTTAATTGAATATATTCTTTCATTCCCTTTTTATAGAGAATCCGAGGCAAAGTGAAATTGAGAGAATTTTATTTGTATAAGAGCATGATATGTCTACACTCTATCGAAATAGAATCGAAGTAAGTGAGATTACGTTGGATAAATCTTGAAACGAGACATGACCCACAGCAAACAAACGAAACTATGTGGTTCGATCAAAATGTTTGTTTCGACTAAGCAGTTATGGATGAATTGACAATTCCGATTCGAATCGACTAATTCGGTATATTCCACATTCATAGGAGTACATCTATGTTTCTGCTTCACGAATATGATATCTTCTGGGCATTTCTAATAATATCAAGTGTTATTCCTATTTTGGCATTTCTAATTTCCGGAGTTTTAGCCCCGATTAGTGAAGGACCAGAGAAGCTCTCTAGTTATGAATCGGGTATAGAACCCATGGGGGATGCTTGGTTACAATTCCGAATCCGTTATTATATGTTTGCTCTAGTTTTTGTTGTTTTTGATGTTGAAACGGTCTTTCTTTATCCATGGGCAATGAGTTTCGATGTATTGGGTGTATCTGTATTTATAGAAGCTTTAATTTTCGTGCTTATCCCAATTGTTGGTTCAGTTTATGCATGGCGAAAAGGAGCATTGGAATGGTCTTAGCTCCTGAATATTCAGACAATCAAAATCAAAAAGAAGGAAAAGATTCCATTGAGACAGTTATGAATTCTATTGAGTTTCCGTTACTTGACCGAACAACCCAAAATTCAGTTATTTCAACTACATCGAAC